ATAAAAATCGTATCGATTCTTATCAAAGAAAGACAGGATTAACCGAGGCTGTTCAAACAGGCATAGGGCAACTAGACGGTATTAACGTAGCAATTGCGGTTATGGATTTTCAGTTTATGGGGGGTAGTATGGGATCCGTAGTCGGGGAGAAAATTACCCGTTTGATTGAATACGCTACTAAAGAATTTCTACCTCTTATTATAGTGTGTGCTTCCGGAGGGGCACGCATGCAAGAAGGAAGTTTGAGCTTGATGCAAATGGCTAAAATCTCTTCTGCTTTATATGATTATCAATCAAATAAAAAGTTATTCTATGTACCAATCCTTACATCTCCTACTACCGGTGGGGTGACAGCTAGTTTTGGTATGTTGGGGGATATCATTATTGCTGAACCCAATGCCTACATTGCCTTTGCGGGTAAAAGAGTAATTGAACAAACATTGAATAAAACAGTACCCGACGGTTCACAAGCGGCTGAGCATTTATTCCAGAAGGGCTTATTCGATCTAATCGTACCACGTAATCCTTTAAAAAGCGTTCTGAGTGAGTTATTTCAACTCCACACTTTCTTTCCTTTGAATCAAAATTAAAACATTAAGTTCAATTATTTTGAGCAAACAAGTAATTAGTTTATCGGAATCCAAGTCAAAATTAGACGAATGGGGTTTTCTTTGTTGACATAAGATCTAATTGTATAAAGAATCAAAAGTCACAGAAAATCGAAAATCCGCCCCCTTTTCTATATTCCTGATTATTGATCAATAAGCCTCTATTAACAAGATAAAAGATGAAATTCTTATAATTAGGCAAATAAAAAAATATCTTCTTCTCGTCATATATAATTAAAATCTAGAAAATATAGTATAGAATTTTTTATCTTTCTATATCTTACGATAATCCATTTTGACTAAGAATCCCTGCTGGATGGGATTATAACAAACCCTTCAATATAAATAGAATCTAAATAAGTAGAATCTAATTCATTTTTAAGAAACTTTTTGCTTAATAAATGAAATTCGAAGACAAGATAAAAAACTACATTATATACTCACTTAGATAGATACTTATATCTATAGATATTAAGTAATAATAATTCCAATTTATCATTATCAAATTATAATAAGTAAGATATCCTTATATATAATAATATATCTTTATATTATAAATAATAAATATAAAATCTAAATAATAATAACAGGTACAAATAGTAAATCGAGGTACCCATTCTATGACAACTCTTAACTTTCCCTCTGTTTTGGTCCCTTTAGTAGGTCTAGTATTTCCGGCAATCGCAATGGCTTCTTTATTTCTTCATGTTCAAAAAAACAAGATTGTTTAGAGCCGATGGCACAAAATCTCATCTTTTTTTTTTTCAAATTGACGTTTGTATCATAACACAGATATCCATTTAGCAAAATATGGTATAAGCGGCTTCCGCCGAAAAATTCTTCTGTCTCCAGAAAATGCTATGTTCTAGCTATTTTCAAATAGACCCGAATCGGCGGATGGCTGAACTGTAACGTTGGCCTATCTATATGTATGTGGCTATCTTTAGTGAGATCATACGAAGGGTATGTTATTAGTTTAGATCTAACCAATTTAATGAATTACTCCTAAAGGTTCACATCAAACTAGTGCTAGTTGATGCGAGTTACTTCGGAAACAAACGGACTAAAGTCAAATTCATTTGGGGTATTCTCTCAATTCCAAAAAAAGCAACGGGATCAAGTATGAGTTGTCGATCAGAACATATATGGATAGAACCTATAAAGGGGGCTCGAAAAACAAGTAATTTCTGCTGGGCTATTATCCTTTTTTTAGGTTCATTAGGATTCTTGTTGGTTGGAACCTCGAGTTATCTTGGTAGAAATTTGATATCTTTATTTCCGTCTCAGGAAATCGTTTTTTTTCCACAAGGAATTGTGATGTCTTTCTATGGGATCGCGGGTCTTTTTATTAGCTCCTATTTGTGGTGCACAATTTCGTGGAATGTAGGTAGTGGTTATGATCGATTTGATATAAAAGACGGAATAGTGTGTATCTTTCGTTGGGGATTTCCTGGAAAAAATCGTCGGGTCTTCCTCCGATTTCTTATAAAAGATATTCAATCCGTCAGAATAGAAGTTAAAGAGGGTATTTATGCTCGGCGTGTCCTTTATATGGATATCAGAGGCCAGGGAGCCGTTCCATTGACTCGTACTGATGAGAATTTTACTCCACGGGAAATGGAACAAAAAGCTGCTGAATTGGCCTATTTCTTGCGTGTACCAATTGAAGTATTTTAAGAAATGAGCTGATAAATGAATGCTTTCTCAGCAGGAGGGCAAAAACGCAAGAATTCTTTTTCTAGAACATAACTTAATTGAGGTTTCTTCAGAACATTCATTCGAGTCAAAGCAGACATATATGGAACAAGTATAAAAAAACTCTTTTGGGGATCTTTTATATGTATCGAAATATACACAACTCAATTAAATAAAAAAAGAATAAACAAATCGAA